AGCATTAATCAAATTTCCTTTTTCTCGTTCTATCTCAGAGTATCCATTCGTTCGATACTCATCTGCTTCTATTTCCACTTTCCGTAATCTAACCCGAGCTCTTTCGAGCTGTTCAATGGCTCCTCTACGTAATTCTTCTGAATTTCGAATAGTACTCAAGATCCTCTGTTTTCGCTTATCTAATAAATCATTTAATGAAAGTAGATTATCTTTCCATTCATTTCACAACTATCATATCTCTTCCCGAACCAAACATGAATCTTTCGATTCATTTGGCTCTCACGCTCAATTGTTTCTTTTATCTTTTCTTTGATTGATGGGCATTCCCATATCTTTGAATGGAATGAGCCTATCCTCTCTTTTCTGTTCGTATTCAAAGATATCGATAACATCAGAATCTTAGGAGGACTCTTCAGACCAGACAAAAAATAAAAAATTGTCAGCAAAGTTGTTTCTTTATTTGTTCTTTATTTACAACTTATTTACAAAAATAAAAAAAAAGATTTTAAATAAAAAAGAATTCTATTAGAATAGAAATAGAATTTAATATAATTCTGAACTTCATTCTCATTATTATTAGAATGAGATTTTGATTTTTTTCATCCAAAAAATTCTCTTTTTTATACAAATACAATACATAGGTCGTCGATTCGGCAGTGGATAAAAAAGGGGGAAGATACCCATCTTTCCAGTTAATGGTTCAAATAATTTTATCCATATGAGTGTTCTACATCGAATAAATTCCCAATTATTCCTTTTTTCTTTTTATACCCTTTTTGGTACTCACGTAGCGGTAGAAAGAGTACCATACTATGCTGTGCCTGGACTTCAAACAATTTATCTTTAACCATGTAAAAGACCTCAACATTATTGGTTGATAGAGAAGAGAATCAAAGTTCATTTACCAATTAGTCACGAAATGCTATGGTTCTTACATATGATTTCTGAATGAAATCCAATTCAGAAGTAATTCGTCGAGATTGTGCACCCTTTGTTCCTAGTTCTGCTATAAAAAAGAATACATAAATAGAAAGAAAGTGCAGCCGGTGAAATCCAACCTATTCTTGAAATAAACAACTCGCACACACTCCCTTTCCAAAAAAAATCAATACACCCAGCACTACGCTTAGATTTATTGGATTTGTTGCTAAAATATCGGTATTAAACTCGAAACTCCCAGCGGATGACCAGTGCCCCACGGAAACAAAAGAATCGGTTAGATTTTTCATAAGCTCTCCCCTTAATAGATAGGACTAACAAAGAACAGAGTTCTTTTTGTATCACTCCGCTTATTTTTCTTAATGGAATTTGAGAATTATCAAATTTATTAGTTATGGTTACATTTTTATTCTACAATGAAATGAAACATTAAACAAAAGGATTTGCAAATAAAAGAGCTAATGCCACGACCAGTCCATAAATTGTTAAAGCTTCCATAAAAGCCAGACTAAGCAATAAAGTACCTCGTATTTTACCCTCTGCTTCTGGTTGTCTCGCAATACCTTCTACAGCTTGGCCCGCAGCAGTACCTTGACCAACCCCAGGTCCTATAGAAGCAAGCCCTACAGCCAATCCAGCAGCAATAACGGAAGCAGCAGAAATAAGTGGATTCATGGTAAGTTCCTCGCACCAAAAAAAGAAATGGTTAATGATACAACCAACCAATGAATTATTACTTAATCTACTTATTTTTCTACTTTTACTATTTACTTTACTACACTACTACACTTATTTTTTCTTTTTTGATCTTTATAACTAAAATATATCGGATCGAAATAGCTAAAAACTCCAAATGTAATTCAGAATATTACTGAATTGTCAGAACTACTTCGATATACCATTTTTACTTTCTTTTCTACCTTATTGAAATAGAATTGAAATAGATATGTATACGGTTTTAGTCATTGTGTTTCCTTGTTTATAAAATATTCTATTCTTTCTCTTTCATTCAATTAACAATCACAGACAAAATAGAAAAAGGGATGATATGGGAATCCATCTAAATGCAATGGGCTAGAAAAAAGAGATAGGGATAATTACTATTTAACTAGTAAATAACATATACTTTTATTCTTCCATAACGTAAATCACCTGCACTTTTTATTCTATGAAATCGTATTATGGAACCATTCTTCGAAACATACACAAGGATTGATACTCATAGGCATTACATATATGTAGTAGGATCCCCAACCCTTCTTTTTCTTACAAATTCTGCAATATCATCTATATTTCTTCATATATACATACATTCATATATACATACATGTAGCTATTTGCATTTTCTTATCCAACCCAGTGGATTATATTGAACCCACGCATTGCTTGAATTGGAATAAGCTTCAAAAAAGACTATTTTGAAAGTTAGTCAATGATGACCCTCCATGGATTCACCTATATAAGCCGCAGCCAAAGTTGCAAAAATAAGAGCTTGAATACCACTTGTAAATAATCCAAGAAACATGACAGGTATAGGAACTACTGAAGGCACTAAAGAAACAAGAACAACAACCACTAATTCATCAGCCAATATATTCCCGAAAAGTCGAAAACTAAGAGATAAAGGTTTTGTGAAATCTTCTAGAATATTAATTGGTAAAAGTATTGGAGTTGGTTGAATGTATTTACCAAAATATCCCAATCCTTTTTTGCTAAGACCCGCATAGAAATATGCCACTGACGTGGGTAAAGCTAAAGCAACAGTAGTATTTATATCATTCGTGGGCGCAGCTAACTCCCCATGAGGTAACTTTATTATTTTCCAAGGTAAAAGAGCACCTGACCAGTTAGAAACAAAAATAAATAGGAACATCGTTCCTATAAAAGGAACCCAAGGACCATACTCCTCTCCAATCTGAGTTTTGCTCAAGTCTTGAATAAATTCAAGGACATATTCGAAGAAATTCTGACCGTCGGTCGGAATGGTTTGTGGATTCCGAACAGCTAGGATGACTGAACCTAATAAGATAGCAATTACAACCCAAGAAGTTATAAGTACTTGGGCATGAATTTGTAAACCTCCTATTTGCCAATATAAATGTTGACCTACTTCTAAACCTGATATATCGTATAACCCTTTGAGTGTTTTAATGGAACATGGTATAACATTCATATTGTCCTCTAACAGAAATTGAACTTCAAAAAAGTAATTATTTTGATTCAACCATCTCTTTCTCAATTCATCTATGTTCATTCATGAATTTAAGTTATGAATCGTATATTTCGGATACCGAGAAATCACATAAAAAAAAAAATACCAATCATTTTCTATTTTAAATATTATTCAATATTCAAAACATAGTTCAAAGATGCAAACCAAAATAGTAAAAATAAAAGAGAGTTTACCAAAAACAAACTAATCTTCTTCTTTATTCTTAATGATAAGATTAATTATAAGATAATCAACCATTTTTTATATAACTAGAACGGCCCTCACAAATTGCAGATACTAATTTGGTAAGAATCAATCGAATCGAAGCTATAGCATCATCGTTGGCCGGAATAGAAATATCTGCAAGATCTGGGTCACAATTTGTATCGATTAAACAAATCGTCGGAATACCCAAAATGACACATTCTCGAAGAACCGTATATTCTTCTTGTTGATCAACGATAATTACAATATCGGGTAATCCCGTCATATATTTGATCCCACCCAGATATGTTTGCAAGGTAGATAACTTTCTCTTCAACATTGCTGCATCTCCTTTGGCAAGACGATTGAGTTTACCCATCTTTTGTTCTGCTCTTAAGTCCCTGAACTTATGAAGTCTTGTTTCTGTAGTAGACCAATTCGTTAACATACCACCAAGCCATTTTTTATTAACATAATGACATCGAGCCCTTATTGCTGCTGATGCTACTAAATCCGCTGCTTTCTTTTTGGTGCCAACGATTAAGAATTTTTTTCCCCTACTTGCTGCATCAAAAACTAAATCGCAGGCTTCTGATAAAAAACGAGCAGTTATAGTAAGATTTAGAATATGAATACCTTTACGCTTTGCAGAGATGTAAGGAGCCATTCTAGGATTCCATTTATTAGTACCATGACCAAAATGAACTCCTGCTTCCATCATTTCTTCCAAATTGATGTTCCAATATCGTCTTCCCATTTTCCCACACTTTATATTTTTCTTTTTTTTTTCAAAGAGATTCAGTACCCTGTGAAATAAATAATTGTTCCGACGGAACCTTATACCAGGATTGACCATTGATCTACGACCCAAACCATTTCATTTTTTATTTCATTGATTACGAAATCCATAATCGTACCAGAGAGTTAAAGTAAAAAGAATGAACCTCTTGTTAGGAATTAGTAAATTACATTACGTAAATGATTGGTCTGATGTCTCATGGAAAGTGTTTGGGGCACAAGAAAAAAATAAATCTCTATGGTGTAACAAAAGATCTCTCATTTCCAACTCGAATAGATTCTTCCTTTTGAGTTTAAAATGAATGTTTTTGTCTTGCTTTGAACGATGTACTAATTTTTTGAATCCGGTACCAACCGGTATAATCCCCCCCAGAACAACGTTCTCTTTCAGGCCTTTCAACCAATCAATACGACCTCGTAGAGCAGCTTTTGCTAAAACTCGAGCAGTTTCTTGAAAACTCGCTTCGGATATGAAACTTTGAGTATTCAGAGATGACTTCGTTATTCCCAATAAGATTGCCCGATAACAGATCGCTTCGTCCAAAACACGCCCTGCTCGCTCTGCTCGCAACAATCCAATAAATTCCCCAGGTAAAAAAACATTAGACATTCCATCTTCTGAAACCAAAACTCTTGATGTTACTTGACGTACAATAATCTCTATATGTCTATTATGGATCTGTACCCCCTGGGATCGATAAACCTTTTGGATCTTATTAACCAAAGAGATACGACTTTGGGCTATGGTGAGTTCAGCTCCAATCAAGAATCCCCAGGGGACCCCAAGAATCCTTCGGATACGTTCGTCCCAACCTTCAACTCTTCTTTCGAGGTTCATCGATATTGAATCAATTGAACGAACTTCTAAGATTTGTTCCACTTTTGGAAGACCTTGCGTTATGTCACCAGATCTCGATTTTTCATATATAAATGTAATTAATGTATCTCCTTCATAAAAGGTTTCCCCATAATGGCCATGGACAGTTGCTCCTGGAGTTACCAAATAGGGCTTAGCTGATCTTAGAACTAAATAGTCAACATGAACAATGAAAATTTGACCAGATTTTTTTATGCGTGATCCGTATTTCAATAGACATACATTTTCACAAAGGAATTGTCCAAGGCTAATTATTGTCCATGCCTCTTCACAAGAATCGTGATGGAGAAAACACCAATTCAAATGGAATGAATTCCAAATGATGTTACTGCATGGATCGGGATTATAAATCCTACTATTTTCATCTAGGAAACAGTATTGAAATGGAAGTACTTGAAGCACTTGGAAAGTCTGTTGAAATCTTTCAAGTAAAAAATATTTCTTTAAAAAGACTTGATTATAAGTTCTTAAATAGTAAGATGAACGAAAATTGACTATTTTTATTTTAGGCACAATAGTACCTAAAGGACCTAACAAATCCCTAATTGGAGTCATGGGATCCGATTCTTTTTCTTTTGTCGCATTATTATATCTTGAAGTATTGAAGGGGCCAATTCGAGAACAATTGGATGATGACAAAATTATGAAAGATTGGCATTCCTTATTTCGATTCAACAACGTACCAAAAGTTCCCTGATGTTGGGGAAATAATTGAATCTTCGCCTTGGAATCAAAAGGATTTATATGGGTATGATCTAATTCATTATTGGAAATCAATCCTGAACCTGCCGTATCATACCTTTTTTCGGTATACGAAATAGTGGATTTTACTAACTCAATTCGGATGAAATCACGAAGCAGATCATTTGCCCTTATTTCAACAAAAGAAGCATGAACCTCTTCTTCTATAGAACTCTTTTTTTCTTGGTCCCAAGTCAATACTAAACAAGCCCGAACTAATTGAATACTTGTGTGAGAAATTCCTCGAATTGACTTTCCATTTCCATAAAGTATATAATTGACAATTCGAAGTTTTATATTATCCTTTTCCTGCAAGAGATCCTGAGAGAAAAGTGTTGCTAAATTTATCCCATCAGCTATTTCATATGTTACTACGGGCCGAACCAAAACAAAATACTTTTTTTTTATAGGTGTAATCCGTTGGACATAGATCCAATTTTTCAATTTTTTTGATCCTTTAGAATTCTTTTTTTCCATTACTGGTGGTATCAAAACGCCACTGTGCCTAGATATTTTATCCACCTCTCCAGAAAAATGAATATCTCCAGAAAAGATTTTCAGTTCCATACTTTTTTTTTTTCTCTCCACTCGGACTAATCCACCTACTCGACTTCTTATATTTCTATTTAAAGCAAGTCGTGTATCTACTCCAACGATACTATTGTTCCGGACCATTATGGGCGAAGATCCGGGTAAGATATGCACTTCCTCGGGAATGAAAAAAAATCGATCTACTTTCATTTGCATTTGGTATTTCGAACTAATTTCTTTTGCTCCTCGATACTCAATCAAATCCTCTTTTTTTACGATTGAATCTACTTCGACAATCCCATATTTAGTAATTCCCGAACTGCTTCTTCTGTATCGCGGATCATCAAAATAAGCAAGAATACTATTTCTACGTAAAATACCATTTATAGGTATTTTAATCGAAATACCAAAACAGGGTTTCTTTTCTTGTTCTTGATCATATTGTAAGGGAATCACGAATCTATTTCTTCGCTTTTTTGACAAGGAATTCTCTTGACGAATAGAAGTAGAAGGCTCTATGAGATTCCAATGACTCTTGGATAGAATTCGATAAGGTTTTGAATAGTAAAGAATTTCCCTATCTTTTTTACCAAAAGTATCCAACAATTTATGTCTTACTTGATCATTAGTCAGTGAAAGATCAAAGATATATCTTTCTTCGAGAGAAAAAGAATTAGCATTCATTTGATCTTGATCCTTGTGGAGTGAAAAAGACACTATATTGGATCTGCATAGACCTCCTGCTAATATCCATAAATGACTTGTTTTTGGTAATAGATGAACATTACTATATGGATATTCGGGCGCATGATAGCCATCAGTACTCCAGTGCATTTCTCCTTCTGACTCAGAATAAATATGTTTTTGAACCCTCTCTTTAAAATGAAAAGTAGACGTTCCGGCACGAATCTCGGCAATCACTTGTTCTGATTCTACATATTGATCATTTTGAACTAAAATCAAACTTTTTGTTGGAATATTCACATTATGTAGAATATCTCGACTTTCAATAGTTACATACAAGTCTATAAAACATAGAAAAGCAGGATGCCCATGACGGGTACGTGTGGGATGAACCAAATCCTCATCAAATTTTATTTTTCCATTAGAGGGAGCTCGTACATGTTCGGCAGTACCACCTGTGAATACTCCGCCGGTATGAAAAGTTCTTAATGTTAGTTGAGTCCCCGGTTCCCCA